CCTGCTGGTTCTTTTTCTGAAGTAGCAACGGGAGAATTCATCCTGGAAGTGGGAGAACTGCTAAAACTACGTGAAACCCTGACAAGGGTTTATGTACAAAGAACGGGCAAACCCCTATGGGTTGTCTCCGAAGACATGGAAAGAGATGTTTTTATGTCAGCAACGGAGGCCCAAGCTTATGGAATTGTTGATCTTGTAGCGGTTGAATGACAATAGCCTGGATTTCGCGTCAATTCGTGATTTGAAATTACCCCTGCCAAGTTTCATATTAATATTCTATGACTTTTCTTTACTATTCTATTGATATTGAATAAAAGGAATTCATAATCATGCGGTTAGGATCGATCTAAACCAGCCCATTATGTATATGATTCAACATGCCAACGATTAAACAACTTATTAGAAATACAAGACAGCCAATTAGAAATGTCACAAAATCCCCCGCGCTTCGGGGATGCCCTCAGCGTCGAGGAACATGTACTAGGGTGTATGTGCGACTCGTTCAGATCATGAACTAGAACAAAGGGAACAAAGGAAAGAGAGCAATGTTCGAATATCAATGATCAAATAGGATAGAACGGAAAAAGAACTACATTTCCTATCTAATAAAAATAAGAAAATGGAGCATATCCCTTTTATTGTGTATGAAATTTATGGTTTCTATTGGTGTAAATCCACTCACCTCAATTCAAGATGAGAAGCAATTCTCCTTTGGTAGCAAATGGTTATCCATTAAGCGGAGGAAATCTTAGTTAATATAGACCCCTCTTGCAAGAACGGACTAACAGGGTCAGCTACCCAGCCAACCTTCATAATTAAATACCGTTACTATATAGGTAGAGCTCGTTGTGAAAGACCTATTACTGGATAATTCATGGGTAGAGCCGAAGAATGTGAACTATACAAGTTAGCAATAACATTGATTAAATGAAGTAAAGGCTCCGGTGTATAGAGAAGACCTCACCGTTTAAAAAGTAACCATAGAAACGATGGAATCCACTATTTCTTTATCATTGCTATTTTTTTTTAATACCTAGTATAGTACAATTTCGTATTTCGAGGTAAAACGCCTAGAAAAAATAAAAAATCGTGGTTGGGAAGGTTATAGTAGCCAAAGCCGTTGGAATTTTTAGTTTATACATTGGAAAAATCCGTTTTGTTATTAATATACTAGGAAAGGGGCAAAAGAATAACTGAAAGAAAGGAAATCTCTTAGTTATTCGTGAAAGTTTCATTTATTCAATGACCAGAATTAGACGGGGATATATCGCTCGGAGACGTAGAACAAAAATTCGTTTATTTGCATCAAGCTTTCGGGGGGCTCATTCAAGACTTACTCGAACTATTACTCAACAAAAAATAAGAGCTTTGGTTTCGGCTCATCGGGATAGGAATAGGCAAAAAATAAATTTTCGTCGTTTGTGGATCACTCGAATAAATGCAGCAATTCGTGAAAGGGGGGTATGCTATAGTTATAGTAGATTAATAAACGGTCTGTACACGAGACAGTTGCTTCTTAATCGTAAAATACTTGCACAAATAGCTATATCAAATAGGAATTGTCTTTATATGATTTCCAATGAGATCATAAAAGAAGTAGGTTGGAAGGAATCCACCGGTTAAACGGAGTTGCCCGGAGAATGAACTCCGGGAAGGTCGAATAAAAATGAATAGAATATGATAAAATATGAGAAAGTAGTCAAAATAAATATGAATCAACACGTTCAATAAAAAAAATTGATTCTTCCCAGATTATTATTTTTTTTTCTTACGACACGAGAATTCAATCCGGATTCTTGGATTTTTCCAACAAAATATCAATCCCTGTTTGAGTTCGGATGGGAATTCGAATTCAAGTGAAGAAAAAGTAAACCTATCTTTTTCTGGCTCTAAGACTAGGAGTTCTAGTGGTCGACTCGGTTCTTTCAAATTGTTTCTCATTATTAAGAAAAGGTAACAAAGATAAAATACGAGCTTGTTTTATAGCAATAGTAATTAATCGTTGTTGTTTCAAGGTCAATCTATTCACTCGTCTAGATAATATTTTTCCCTGTTCACTAATAAATCGACTAATTAAACTCATGTTTTTATAATCAATTCGATCCCCCGATTGGATCGGGGGCAAACGCCTACGAAAAGATCGCTTGGATTTAAGAAAAGTTCGCTTGGATTTATCCATGGTTTGGTTAGTTTATTTCTTATCCCTAAAATCCTATTTCAGCCGTATCTCTAATTAGAAGAAAAAATAGGATTTGGTTTGTTTAGAATTATCTTTAACTATGTTAAATATGTTATATATCTATATAATGTCATTTTTTCCATTTCCTTGTAAGATAAGGGCGCAGGTGCTGGGTTCGATCTATTTCTTTACCTCCCCGTGAATCGTATGTTTGTAACAATATGGACAGAATTTTCGCAACTCCAATCGATTAGGCGTATTGTGCCGGTTCTTTTGAGTAATATATCTGGAAATGCCCGTTGATGCCTTATTAACATTAACACCGTTTCGAACACAAGCGGTACATTCCAAAAGAACCGGTATTCGCACATCTTTACCCTTGGCCATGAACCTCCTTTGGATTTTTCATTTACTCAACTCTTCCTCTTTCAATCCGAAACGAAAAAGAAGAAAGGAAGGAAAAAACAAATATAGAATTTGTAACTTGCTATCCTCTTATGCAAGATTTCACTACAATCAATATAGCAAATAAGATAGAAAGATTTATAAACTAGATTTCAAATCACAGTACAGTATTTCATATAAGTATCTTGTATAATACTCTTTTCCTAGAACCACAGTTTGTATTCTACTTCCATAGAAATTTCATATTAATTTAATTACAAACAACCTGAACCCGAGTCTCGCAGCTGTTGAATGCACTTATATTCTTTCTCTTTCCTCCCTTATTCTAAAAAAGGGAAAAAAGAGAAAAGAGGGGGGCTGGTATTTAATTGTATCTCTAATCTTCTTTATCCCTTCCCACGTCAATAACTAGAATGAAAAAAAGGGGAACGTCAACGCATCCGGGAAAAAACGATTAATCTCTATCAATAAACCTGCCAAAGAACCGAACCATAGAGTACTTAGTACCGGTGCTACGGAAAGATATGTTTTTAGATCTCGCATTGAAAAACCTCCTTCATTTTATTGTAATACAGAAACATATTGAAATGTACAATCATCCAGGAAATAAGATTTCCTTTTTGTTCGTTCAATACAGAAAAAAACGTCCTTTCTTCCACAATATTCCCCCAAAAGACTCATTTATTTTTCCTAGGGGTTCCATTCCATTTTTCATATAGATAGAAGTATTTTACTATTATTATATGTTAAATGAGACCAAAAAGACGAAATGGACATAAAAATTCTAGATTTTAATATAGGAGATAACGATGTGGAAAACAAGACAAGAATTCTCTACAATGACACTGTAGACCAATGGAAGGGATGTAGCGCAGCTTGGTAGCGCGTTTGTTTTGGGTACAAAATGTCACGGGTTCAAATCCTGTCATCCCTACCTATTACTGCTCCTTTGAGCAGTAACGAGGGGTTTTTTTAGATCAATTCACGTTGGACTCAATTCACATTGGACATATCATATAAAATCTTTCATTGTTATGATACTATATAGTGTATGCATACAAGATGTATTGTGGCCAATCCTTTTCTTTACAGTCTTCTTTTTTATGATAAGAAAGCGCTCTTAGTTCAGTTCGGTAGAACGTGGGTCTCCAAAACCCGATGTCGTAGGTTCAAATCCTACAGAGCGTGATTCGGATCTTCTTCGATCGAATTCGGCTGAAGCACTAACTGTAACGGCAATCTGAATTTGACCTCCTGAATATTAAAGAAAGGAGGAGGTCAATCAAAAAAAAAAGATATTAATTAATCAAAGGTCCAACTGATCGCCACGCCTGTATTGTAAATATGCAGTTACAAATAATCCAGCCAAAGTAATAGGAATTAGACCTAACACGATTCCAAATAGAAAAACTTCAATCATTTCAATTTGTTTGAAAGGAGAAAAAAAGAGGTAATATCTATACCTAAATATTAATCCGAATTACCGTGAATCTCAATGACCACGAATTGGCAATTCACACGGTAAGTAACTATAAATACACAGAAGTTCGCGGAAAGATTTCCTTTTTTGAATTGTGCAATGAATTTCAAATCAGTCGTATCTTGCTCAGACCAATAAATAGAGCTGAGGTTATAGTTAAAGCCGCCAGTAGAAAACCGAAATAACTAGTTATGGTAGGCATGAAGGAGCTAAATGAAATATGTTCTTTTTATACATATGTTTATAAAAAAGCACTTACCTGAGTTTCCTTTTTTGCAAAATAGGATATAAAAAAAATACCAATTGAAATATTTTGATTGATCTATCATTATAGACAGCACTAACAAGGATAAAGTCACAACTGTATAAAAAGAAATGGATTCATCATCTGTAACATCTACCCATACCGCCAATCAGGGAATTCATGCTTGGATAATTTTTCAACTCAACTTATAAACTAATAATAAGAACTGGGTCATTTAATTTCGTTTTAAAATGAAACTCTTTTCGAATCATTATGGAATGAAATTATCAAATTATTCCTCTTTTTATCAGTTCTTTTTTTTTTTTGTATCGAATCAATTTTATATTTTAGAGCGAACAGTAATCTTATAAAACTTTTACTTTGATTTTAACTAATTAGATTCCGTAATAGGTTAACTGATATAATATCTTGAATGAATGAGAACAAAAAGTTATCACATGATCACTCGAAAAAAAAATAGGTGTTTTGGTTCAACTATATTCTAAGACTAGTCATTTCTATTCTCTTTTGCTTTAGAAGTTCTATTTTGTATCTTTCCAGAAATCCGCATTTTTGTAGTTAGGTCAAGAAAGAACCTTCCGATTTCGATCTAATACAACAATGCATGCATCACTATTAGTGATTCCAATTATTTCATTCTTTGTTCTTTTTCGTTTATCCAATAAAATTTG